AATTTTTCTATTTCAATGACCGGGCTCTTACCAGAATTATATATGGATACTGAGGAAGACCCGACCCCTTTTTTCTTTTTTTCTTTACTCTTTCAAAAATTTTTGAAAGAAGTCGTTTTGTTAAGTGTATACGCATTTTCTATGAGAAACAATATAGATATAGTGGTTGTCTAACGAGATACTATGCATAATAAGATCTTGACTCGGGCGAGTCACATATTGCGCACTTACCGCTTGTTTTATTATTTTCGAAATAGAATTTCTATTGTATCGACTCATTTCATACCATGGTTCAAGCGTTCAAAATCTGTGAGGTTTTTATTCCTTTTCGAAATCCGAAGAAATGCCCATAGAACTCCTGTCAATGGGTCAATCAATTATTTCGTCGGAATGCTAAAAAAAACTACTTTATTTTATTAATCTATGCCCATATGATTTTTCCTTCATTGATTTGATTCTTTCAATAGATCCCGAAATTCATATTGTAAATAATAAGAAATCTAGAAATTAGAACTATAAGAGTAAGGCGGTTATTTCATATTGATGGGAACAAAGAGATGTATCAAAGAAATAGAATTAGGTCCTACGTCAATTGCATATATTGAATTGAATTGATATCTACATATATGAAGATAATAGATAATATTGTAGATTGATCTATATTAAGATTAAGCCTCTATCTTTATTAGAAAGTGCAACTTTATACACTGTATAACTTTACACACTAAAATAACACTAATAGATAGTATGGTAGAAAGAAAGATTCATCCATTTCTTTCTTACCATACTATCGGATCTCATAGAATACTACCGATTATAGTCCGCTCATTTCATTTAAGACGTGAAATTGGAATCCTTTTCATTTTATTTCTTCAACCATTGATAAGAACTCAGAAGTCAAATTTCATTCAAATTAATTAATTATTTTGACTGACTGTTTTTACGTAAATTATAAGTAGAAAAGCAGTAGGAATTAGAATGAACAGTGCAGTAGCAATAAATGCAAGAATATTTACTTCCATAATCTCATCGTTTTTTTTACTTCACAATAACTCGGGATTTAATCCCATAGAGATGATAAATCTTTCGCCTGTCACTTCAATAAATGAATTACCTCTCGATGATCTTGAATCGGAGCAATATCATGAATAACAATATCTGAGCTATCAAATCAATTCGTCGTCGAGAATTGAATAGTATAACATAGGAAGATCTTTTATCCATACCGAATCAAAAATGGGATTCCTGGCCCAATCCAAAATTCCTTTATTTATCATTTATGTTCTTTACTTTTCTATAACCTACCTTACGTCTTCCTTGTACAATCATCGGATGAAGTATCATCTGACCACCCGTCCGTTTCCATTAGTCACAAACCCCCAACAAACAATAGAAGCGAAGTGGAAAAAGAAAGGAGTTACGTTCTAAATTCCGTTTTTTTAATGATCTAGTTTTCTTGGAAGACAAAGAAATGTGAGAAAGATGAGTCCCGGGATAAAAGATGTAATATTACATCAAATTCACTATTTTAGTTTAGGGTTTGTTCTTTCTTCGATGAGCCCCCAAAATAGAAAAAAGGAAGGAAAAAAAAGATGCATGCCCTTGCTAAAGGGGTGGGATGATCTTTATCTTTCTTTTACCCTCCTTCCGTAGGTTACTAGTACTGGGACACATATATCAAAAGCTCAGTGTGCAATTTAAATGAAATAGATTTTTCAACGTGAATCACTACACTACTTCACATTAGTAATTGAGGTTAGACAAACAAAACCGGAGCCATAAGGGGAGATTGTTTAATCTGGAAAAGTATTCTATCAGGGAAATTATGTTAATTTCATTTTGTATTGTACAAGAAATGAATTCCATTTGTGTATGTGCGCCCGAGAAACATAAAGTCCTCTATTCCATTACATGGGTCGGGAGCAATCGAAAAAGCGGGCTCAGTATCTCTTGGAATACTAACTATAATGCTCCTAATAATTGTACTAATCTACAGATGTCTTTCTCCTACCAATCGGTACTCGTTGAAGTAATGAAAATTCCCCTATTTGTTTGATGAGAAATGCGAAACAGCAAAGGAAAGAAAAAAGAACCCCCTTGGGAATGAAATTCTGCTCCCTGTCCCCCCCTTTCACAGATAAGGGGAGAGATGAATTGATGTACTTGTACTTATTGGATACGTCGGGACTGACGGGGCTCGAACCCGCAGCTTCCGCCTTGACAGGGCGGTGCTCTGACCAATTGAACTACAATCCCAGGGAAATAAGGGATCTAGCAGAAAATTGGATTCTTTTTTATTCCTCCGTATCAGGTATTTCTGAAGGACAAGGGGGTTATACCATCTCGTGGTCGAGTGGTAGATTGGCGAATTGTTGGGCCGAGCTGGATTTGAACCAGCGTAGACATATTGCCAACGAATTTACAGTCCGTCCCCATTAACCGCTCGGGCATCGACCCAGGAAGAATCCATTTTCTTTTAGGCTTATTGGTAATCCACGAT